TTCATATGATTATCAATCAAAGAAAAAGTTATTCTATGTATCAATCCTTGCATCTCCTACAACTGGCGGAGTTACAGCAAGTTTTGGTATGTTGGGAGATATCATTATTGCTGAACCTAATGCCTACGTTGCGTTTGCGGGTAAAAGAGTAATTGAACAAACATTAAAAAAGACAATACCCGACGGTTCACAAGCGGCTGAGTATTTATTCCATAAGGGCTTATTCGACCTAATCGTACCACGTAATCCTTTAAAAAGTGTTCTGAATGAGTTATTTCAGCTACATGGTTTCCTTCCCTTGAATCAAGATTCAAAAAAGGAAGTGTAGCACTAGGTTCAGTTCTTTTTCTTTGTGGCGAATAAGCATTTTATTCAAAAAAATATTAACTAAAAAGAAACAATTAATATCAAATAACAATTTTAACTAGGAATCCCTGTTTGTTGGATAAGATTGGTTAAAGTCGTGATTGGAACAAAAGATAGAAAGAAGATAAAGTTTTTCATACATATTCGTGTAGAATTTGCACTTGAAATATTTCCTATTTTATCTAATAGATAGACTTATCATAAGATCTATTTATAATTAGAATAGGTACAAATATGAAATCAAGGCACCCATTCTATGATAAATTTGAACTTTCCCTCTATTTTTGTTCCTTTAGTGGGCCTAGTCTTTCCGGCAATTGCAATGGCTTCTTTATCTCTTTATGTCCAAAGAAATAAGATTGTCTAAATATGATGGGACCAAATATCGTCACAACACTGGAAGGTATATGGCAGGACATACATGCTGCATAATATATACATTAATGCATATATATAATGCATATATATGTGGTTATAGCTTAATCAATGGAATAATTCAATTCAAAATGATGAGCAAATCTTTTTAAAAATATTGCAAATGAAAACTCAATATATCTAACCAATTCTTCCTAATGGTTCGCGTCCGGATACTGCTAGTTGATGAAAGTTACTTCGGGATCAAGTAAGAAAAGTGAAGTCAAATCCATTGCAACTGGATCTAGTATAGTATGAACTGGCGATCAGAACATATATGGATAGAACTTATACCGGGGTCTCAAAAAACAAGTAATTTTTGTTGGGCCTGTATCCTTTTTTTAGGTTCACTAGGATTCTTAGTGGTTGGAACTTCCAGTTATCTTGGTAGAAATCTTTTATCCGTCTTTCCGTCTCAGCAAATTTCTTTTTTCCCACAAGGGATCGTGATGTCTTTCTATGGGATCGCAGGTATATTCATTAGTTCTTATTTGTGGTGCACAATTTCATGGAATGTAGGTAGTGGTTATGACCGATTCGATAAAAAAAAGGGGATCATGTGCCTTTTTCGTTGGGGATTTCCTGGAATAAATCGTCGCATTTTTCTTCGTTTCTTTCTGAAAGATATCCAATCAATTAGAATGGAGGCGAGAGAGGGTCTTTTTCCTCGTCGTGCCCTTTATATGGAAATCAGGGGCCAGGGAGCCATTCCCTTGACTCGTACTGATGAGAATTTTACTCCACGAGAAATTGAACAAAAAGCTGCTGAATTGGCCTATTTCTTGCGCGTACCTATTGAAATATTTTGAAATAAATTGAGAATCAATCTTAGCATGAGAGAAGGGGCTTACTAATTAACAACTGTATAGACTCAATTCTTAAATACAAAAACAAAAATAGGAAAAGATCCATAAGTTTGATACCTTGTTCTTGTTATAGAAATCTCAGAGAATGAAACAGGTTCATTAACAATTCACATCACAGATACAGAATGAAAAAAAAGAAAGCATTGGCTTCCCTCCCATATCTTGTGTTTATCCTTTTTTTGCCCTGGTGGGTTTCTCTCTCATTTAAGAAATGTCTAGAAACTTGGGTTCTTCATTGGTGGAATACCAGGCATTCCGAAATCCTTTTGAATGATATTCAAGAGAAAAATGTTCTAGAAAAATTTATGGAATTAGAAGAACTCTTCCTGTTGGACGAGATGATAAAGGAGTACTCGAAAACACATATACAAAAGCTTCGTATAGGAATGCACAAGGAAACGATACAATTGGTCAAAAGACACAACGAATCTCATTTTCATAGCATTTTGCATTTCTCGACAAATCTAATCTGTTTCGCTATTCTTAGTGGTTATTTTGTTCTGGGTAATGAAGAACTTTTCATTCTGAATTCTTGGATTCAGGAATTTCTCTATAACTTAAGTGACACAATCAAAGCTTTTTCTATTCTTTTAGTTACTGATTTATGGATCGGATTTCACTCGACCCATGGTTGGGAACTAATGATTGGTTCGATCTACAATGATTTTGGATTGGCTGAAAATGACCAGATCATATCTGGTCTTGTTTCCACTTTTCCAGTGATTCTAGATACAATTGTCAAATATTGGATCTTCCATTTTTTAAATCGTATATCTCCTTCGCTTGTAGTAATTTATCATTCAATGAATGAATGAAGAATTCATTAGATTTCTTGATATCCATCAAATCAGGAT